CGGTATAGAATAGCTCTTCCTACTGTTGTTTACTGGGAATGAGTTGCATGAGGAGTCCCGGTAAGAGAGCGAAGCGTTGCTCCTGAGGTGTGATGTGCATCTATCCCTGAAGTTGTGACTGGTGTATCCTTCTTATGTGTGGAGGGAACCATTGCTGCCCCCCCTCGCACTTGTAGCTGAAGTAGGCCCGCTAGTTCCGTAGGCGAAGTACTATTTGTTTGTGCGTTTATTGGAGGAAGTATCTAGAAGTCCCCAAGGTTTCTTCTAGTCTTCTCCTCCCGACCGTTGTGTTTGCCGTGTCTGCTTTCCTTTGTCTTTCCTTTCGCTAATCCCTCTAGGTCTGCTCATCAGACAACTATCTATTTCTTTGTGTCGTCTGGGAACATTGTTGGATGAGCAAGGAACGGAGTTGTGCGAGCCGAGTTCCTGTTGTGTTAAGCATGAGACTGTCCGAGGAACGGAGTGGTCTCTCCGAATGTTGAGCAAGTGCAGCTCTTCCCCTTCGTTCCTTTGCTGACCAACTAGCAAATACTCCGCAGGCTCACCAAACAATTGTTGTTTAATGGGAATTGTTGTTCATGAGCAAGCCAGGCGTTCCTCTCCTATTAGTCGAGTAATTGGCGTTCCTCGGGGTTGACGTCGTCGTTAAGGTTCAGAGTTGGAGTGATGTCATGAACTTCCATTCCCGGGGAAGAGGCTATAAGGCTATCTGGGGAATAAGATCGGTTGGCAACTAATAATTATCTTATCTTTCTTTCCCACCTCAACAGAATAAGCCGAAACCAGGGAAAGGGCATACCAAGATCGGATCGCATAAAAGGATTGGAAATGCTGCTCCGAGCGAAGGTAGCCGGCTAATTAGAATAGGAATACTCGGACTCGGCGAAAAGGGTTAGGAGGAACCCCTTTTCTTCCGCTAGGTAAGTTGGGGAAGTCCAACATAAGGCGGGTCAATTACATCGAACCTCAATTCCATCGAGCCTTGCTCGAGGAACGCCTATGGTTGATAGTGAACAGCAGATATGCTACATCAAGCACTCACTTTCTGTCTATTGGCCTTAGAACACTCCTTTTTATGTTGTTTTCAATGAAGGGGAAGTGATTCCTGAGTTCCTTCGCACAGGGTTTGAATTGAATTAAGTAAGTTTTGTCTACATCTTCTCTTCAATTACACCAGGAAAGAAAGCAGATACTGATGCTGAATGCACTTAACAAATCCCATGTCTGAATGCCTTAAACTTCGATTCAAAAGAAAGCAGAACTAGACTGCCAACGATCTGACGATAGAGAGTCTTCACCTTGTGGACCTGCTTTCGCCTAATGGTAATCTTTGTCTTTCCTTCTGTCTTTCGGGGATGTGATTGGGAAAAGAGCCATTGGAAGGTGACTAAAAGACCAGAAACAGGGGCTACCCGAGCTAATGATAGAGGCAAGAACACTTTCCGGCCAGGCCTGACTATAACCAACCTTACAGATCCCACTCAACCTTTTACACCGATGTATCGTACTCTCTCGACCAGGTCATCATAAGAAAATACTGCTAAATCTTTCCAAAGTTATAGAAGGAGGGAAGGCGCGCTACAACTAAATAACAGCCAGCTGAAAAATGCTAGCTAGTTAGGCTAGCGCGCAATGGCTTTCTCTGCTCTGATAGGGGCTTGCTTCTTCAAGCTCTGCCCAACCTATACAAGGTGCTGCTCGCTTTCTCTCAGCCACTAGTGGCTTATGTGGTGGTCGACATTCCTACGCGCTCCTCCTTGCCCCCCTACTTCAGAATCCAAAGGTCAACTTTGGGTGTTGTCGTGACGCTTTGGTTACGAAGGTTACCGGGGTCTAGGTTTATGGATGGAGTCAGTCAGCGAAAGTCCTCAATCAATATCAACAAGATGTCGTGACCGCTTAGACTTGGTGGATTTTGTCAGAAAAGAAAGTTGGTTTCGGGGGTTCATTGATTAGTACACCTCTGGTGCTGGTAAGGTCGGAACCGTGGTCGTCCGTCTCCGGTTTGCCGGCCGATAAGATCTCTGAGATTGATCAGACAGCTGGGTTGGTTTGGCTATTCCTTTCTATTGAAAAGGAGTCAGCTGTCTGCGCGAGTCACCTTCTTTTAGGCTCCGCTGAACGACACGGCATTCTCGTTCAAATATAGGCCGGCCGTACTTGTGATGGTTCCCAAGGATCCAATATGACCACTTAGGTCTACGTTGCCGCGATATTTTTCTATGGAAGCGGGCGGGCTGTTGTTAGAAGTTCGGCCCGGTTTTTTTTGGTGTCGTAGGGGAGGGATTGACCTTTCTAACGCATATTCAGTCGTACCGGCATGGCCCCACTGATTTGTTTTCGATCGGAGCATCAAGCAGCGCAACCCGGTTCTACTTGACTAAGCCCCGTGCTCGTCCAAGGAGGGAGTTTGCTTTACCCAACTTCTTTTTTGATAACAAGGCAGAAACCTCCGACCCGACATTCAAAAGTTTCGAATGAAGAATGAAGAGTGCCCTGCCCCAGCAAGCACCTACTCAATTCTAAATAAAAAAGCGTGACTTTACTAAACAAGCAAGAAAAGCCCTTTCGCACTTCTTAGTAAAGCCTAAGCGCCCTTGTTGCTAAAGGTAAGGCCGGCTTTCTTCGCATGCTTGAGCGCATTACGCATTAATATAATACATATATATAAACCTTTCCTTGAGTTTTCAATAAGGGGCATCTATAGTAAGGGGCCTTTTCAATAAGACTCGCGCTAGGCGATCACGTTTTTTGTCTTCCCAAAAATCGAATATTTTTGAGTTGGTAAAGACCCACCCCTAGTTTCAGTCAGAATGAGTCCCCGGGACCCCGGGACATTGGCTTCCGCCAACAGTGGACTATTAAGGATCGCATCCCGCGCATATTCTACATTATAGCCTGCAACTGATTCAGCTTCCGCTTCTGGGAGATCAAACGGAGCTCGATTAGTTTCTGCTAGACGAGAAATAAGGAACATAACCAATACAGGGAACAGGGGAATACCAGACCATATCTGCTTTTGCGCCATGACAATCTCACTCGAATTACGGGGACCTACACATATTAGTACAGTATACCGGGGTGTCCCCGGCCAGAACCACACGTGCAAGTTTCCCTGCATGTGGCTCGTCCGTGCTTTCCGAGGCGCTGCCTGTGACTCAGCATGAGAGAAGGGGGCGGAACTGCACACTCTCGTGTTCAGAGCATTGTCCGAGTGAGTAGGCAGCGCCTACCAAGCAAAGCTTTCTTGAAGAGGCTGGGCTGCTTCCTTTTCGGCGCCCGCCTTTATTCATCTATATTAAAGCCACACACGACCCAATAGGAACGATTTCATCGCCCCTCTCTAGATAAGAAGCAAAACGCGCCATCACCTACAGCCCTTTCCTCTGCCGGGGACTTCCATGAAATGAAAACGGGCGGCATCGTTGTATGCTCGACATTTGTTGCCCTGGTTTATATCCCGGAGTACTCCTATGGCCGATCTGTCACCCAACCTACTTAAACAACCTAAAGGAGGAACCAAGCTTCTTCAGCGAAGCTGGAGGAACCCCTGTCCCGCTTTTAGAATGACCCTTATGGCACAGCTTAGTCAGTTATTCTCGCAGTTCAGATAAGATTCGGACCGCCACTTCTCTGAAAGCATGGTGCTTGCCTCCTCCCTCCTTGGAGCTCGTCCATTCGTTGGGTGATCCCTTGCTCTCACGTTCGAGTGTTTTCTCGTCGTTTAGGCCGGTGAGTGAGATTTCTGCTCATTGCAGTCACCTCCGGGGTTCTTCGCACCTGGGATAGTACCAGGACCCTTGTGCCCCGGCTCTTGATCAGATAAAGCTGCCCGCCCGAAGCCCGACCTATGACCCACAACTAAAAAAAATGAGCCTTGCGACGAGACGCGGACATTACCCATGCTGCGGTTCCCTCCGGTCCGTTCCCGGGTTGGGTTAGGGGAACATCCGAGCGATGATTGCCTTCGCGGATACAAACGCGCTCACAAGGCGCACAATAAGAATAAGACCAATAGAGACTTCATAAGAGACCATTTGAGCTGCAGATCGTAATGCTCCTAGAAAGGCATATTTCGAATATAGAGGAGTTCAAGTTACCAACAATCAACGAGTTGATCATACCCTTCTATGAACCGTACGAGCACGTCCTCTCTCACACCCCACCGCGCTTACGGCTCTATACCCCAACCCTACTTGCTCTGGACCCCCCCGGTCCTCCCTTTCTATTCCTCGGTAAGCGGGCCGTGGGAGCATGGCGGGGGGCGCTATCCCCTTTTGACTGATAGAAAGCATCTCTCTTTTGTCTCTCCTGACCGAACCCGCCAAAAAAATCACAAAAAATCACAATAGAATAAGTTGTTCTTGCCGGGAGAGTAGCGTCTGAGACATCTTTATCTGAGGCGTTCCTCGGCTTCGTCGTCCGGCTCATCCTCGGAATCCGAAAATCAAACTGAGACAGAACGGATTGTTTCAGTGACATATCTAATCAGACTGAATAGGATTTGAAGAGCTGTCACCATCATTCAATTCACATCAATTTAAGCAGGCGTTCCTCGGCGCGGAAGTTACCGTTTATAGAATGCAAGCAAGGTAGCTTGCCTGCCAAGCCGATAGGCGAAACGGCGAACTGATCGACTTGCATGCATGTGTTAAGCATATAGCTAGCGTTCCTTAGTCTCAATCACAGACCTTTTTCCATTTTAGGTGAACGAGGGTTACCGGCTCTACGACCTTGCAAGGCACTACAGTAGAGCTCGAGGAACGCCTGCCACTTTCTCAATCGAAAATGTCAACTGTGAAGATTCTCGCGTTTCTTTATGTAATTTCAGGATTTCTTTTCGTTGATCGGATCGAGCACATAGTAAGAAACCCTAAGTCAATTCATTCTCTTTGGCTGAAGTCAATCTTCATCAAGATGGCTTACCGGTAATCTCCCATTCCCGCCGTCGAGAGACTTTAATAACTATAGCATGCCAGAAAAGGGGAGTTTAGGTGCTTAGACCTATAGCCCGAAATCTTCTCTTATAAGCCGACATAACATATTCAACCACGGATTAAGTCGACATAACATCCTCACGTTCAGTCAGGGTTTTCCAATTGGATTACCTTGCCGGAATTGGATAGAAGTAGGGCTAGACGCGCCGGAGGAACCCCTTCTGCTCGAGCTCGCCTTAGGAAACTTTCCCCAAGGTTTCAAGATCCATCTTTCAGGTTCCTTTCAAGCTGTAAGGCTCGCTCTGTTCTCAAGGCTTGGTAGCTCTTCACAAAGTCCTCCTTTTTCCACGAGTTGGAACCGTGCCGACACATTTTCATATCGTCCCCCAGTAATAGAGTGGTAGGTTTCTTCCCTTTCTATTATGTATGACGCCTGAATCCTTCAGCTACATCTAAAGAATCCCAACCATTACACTAGAAGAAGATAGGCAACTACCTTGACCAACCAAAAAACAAATGAAGAAAGGAAGGGACGAAAGTGACTCGAGCAAAGCGAGAGGGATGAAATGAATAATGAATAAAGGGTTTGGATTCCGATTTGGAAGCTTGAATAGTGATAGATAAGACAACTCAACTAGATTTCACGTCTTTTCTTGAGAGTGCCTTTCCATCGCAAGTAACTGAGCTATCTAGGGTTCAAAACCTGGGGAAGTCACTTCAACAGAAGCCTTACCAAAGTCAAGAGATTGGGCTCCTATAGCTATAGTTGGAGCTTTTACGAACAGGTTTAGAGTAGGCAATTCCAGTTCAAGTTTCAGCTTGATAGCTATATCTTTCCTTTCTTAACTGGGTTTTTGAACTTCACATATAGCCCATCAGCTTGTGACTTCGCAATCTCAGTTTCGAGATTGGGAATCGACAGAACTGCCCTTTCTTAACTTAATTAAAAAGGGTAGCTTAGCTGGTTAGATTTACTGAAGGTAATTCAATCGCTGAACGTTGATAATAGCTTTCGAGAAGAGATCCTGACTCTCCAGCTAGTTCAAACTTCCCCGATTAGTAATGCTCTCACCCTGGGGACATATCTCACCTTTGTCAGCAAAACAGTAGAACCATCTTCATTTCTCAGTCTCACACTTCCTATTCCCTTCACTGTTGACATGGTGTCATTTGCCATCTTTACTTGTCCACTACCAGCATCTGATAAACTCACAAACCATTCTCTTCTTCCGAAAGAACAACCTGTGTCAAGTATCCAGACTTCCCTTTGTTAGGAATCCCTAATTGAAAGTGAGAAGGGACCTACACTAGTATATAAAGCTTTCACCCTCTCCACTCATTGCCAATTGGTTTTGAGTTGGAAGCCCATGAACACTCACATGGTATCAAGAGCCATGGAGGGTTCTCTTGAGTCTTATCCTTTTCCTTCCAATATCAATATTACTAGTTGTGTCTCCATTAAACTCAACGATCGTAACTATCTTCTATACGACGAAGGAAGGGTGCGATTGAGTCCGCCGAACTTGGGCGAGAGATGTGACTTCGAGGAACGCCAGAGCTCTGGTGTCTACGAGAAGCTTCATGAGTCAAACAATTGAGGAAGCCGATACTTATACTTTGGTAGAGAATCTCGCACAAAGCAATGGGAGTAATGGCTCGGATTATGATCGGACTACAAGGAAAAACAATGATGAATCTCATCATGCCATCCAAGAGCTGAATGCAAAAATGGATAAGATATTGAAGCGTGACCAAAAGATGACGGTAAACTCTTGTGAAGAGTATGGTGGATATCAAGGGTACCAAGACTTTGGTGTTGAAGGGTATGAGGAGCCACAAGAAGAGTTGAACTATGTTGGAGGTCAAGGATTCCAACCAAGACCTTTCAACCAAAACTATAGGAACCACCCGAGGAACGCCTTTATAACCAAATGAAACTCTTGGAGAAGTAGAATCCATCTAAGTAGCCTCGGTTTCGCGTCCTTCTTTGCCAATAAGTATCTCAAAGCCGCGTGGTCCGTGTGCACTATTACTTTGGAGCCCACCAAGTAAGACCTAAACTTCTCAAAGGCGAAAACTACGGCGAGGAGCGTAAGCGCGGTGGTGGCATAGTTGACTTGCGCGTCGTCCAAGGTTCTACTAGCATAGTAGATGGCGCTCAACTTCCTGTCCTTCCTTTGCCCCAAAACGGCTCCAACCGCGTAGTCACTTGCATCGCACATGACCTCAAATGGTAAATTCCAATCCGGTGGTTGGACTATGGGCGCGGTCACTAGAGCCTCTTTAAGCATCAAGAATGCCTCACTCAAGGCATTTCTCATCAAACACAAAAGCCACATCTTTGCATAAGAGTTGTGTGAGTGGCCTAGCAATCTTCGAGAAATCCTTGAGAAATCTCCTATAGAACCCTAATGTCCTAAGAAGCTTCGAATACCCTTTACCGAGTTTGGTGGTTGCAAACTTGTCATCACCTCAATCTTCGCTTGGTCAACGAATTTATTACTTGTTTTGAACAGTATTCTAAAGACACGTCTTACGAAAAGCAGATTTCATTTTTTTAGGA